CCGATTAATTCTTAATAAATTAGTATTTGCAATTTGTGAGGGTCGTTCTAGCTATATACGAAATTCCTGATTAATAATAAGATAGATTAATAATAAGATAAAGAAATTATTTTGTGAACTCCATATATTTATGGATATATAATCGGTTACTATTTGTCAATCGTGCAAAAGAGATAAAAATAACTAGCTATATTATGTGATTTGTTGGTATTTAAAATATACAATTTTAGTAGTCAAATAAAAAAAACGATGGTTGAATCAAAATAATTCCTTTTAAAGTTTTCTTTCAGGGGGTAGTATGAATGTTCTATCATGTTCCATCAACATCCTAAAAGGGTTATATGATATATCTGGTGTGGAAGTAGGCCAGCATTTCTATTGGAAAATAGGAGGTTTCCAAGTACACGCCCAAGTACTTATTACTTCTTGGGTTGTAATTGCTATCTTATTAGGTTCAGCCGTTGTAACTGTTCGGAACCCCCAAACCATTCCAACTGGCGGTCAGAATTTCTTCGAATATATCCTTGAATTCATTCGAGATGTGAGCCAAACTCAGATCGGAGAGGAATACGGCCCATGGGTCCCCTTTATTGGAACGATGTTTCTTTTTATTTTTGTTTCTAATTGGGCGGGTGCACTTTTACCTTGGAAGATTATAGAGTTACCTCATGGGGAGTTAGCTGCACCTACGAATGATATAAATACTACCGTTGCTTTAGCTTTACTTACGTCAATAGCCTATTTTTATGCGGGCCTTAGCAAAAAAGGATTAGGTTATTTCAGTAAATACATTCAACCAACTCCAATTCTTTTACCCATTAACATTTTAGAAGATTTCACAAAACCCTTATCACTTAGCTTTCGACTTTTCGGAAATATATTAGCGGATGAATTAGTAGTTGTTGTTCTTGTTTCTTTAGTACCTTCAGTGGTTCCTATACCTGTCATGTTCCTTGGGTTATTTACAAGTGGTATTCAAGCTCTTATTTTTGCAACTTTAGCTGCGGCTTATATAGGCGAATCCATTGAGGGGCATCATTAACGAATTTTGTTTTGAAATAGACTTTTTTATCTTATAGTCTAAGGCAATCTATTCTTGTTCAAGATAATCTACTTATACTTAGTGAACAGAAATATACACATAAATAGAAAAAAAGTTTATAACGATCTAAAGGAATAGTAAAAACAAAAAGGAAAGAAATCTAAAAGAGTTTTGTCCTAAACGATCTTTTTCCTAGAAATTGACTAATAATAAAATATTAATAAATTATAAAAAAAAAAAATAATAAAATAACTTACAAGAAAACAAAGACTTATATTTCTATCAAGAAAACAAAGACTTATATTTCTATGCAATGATTCAGACTAATGAATTTGTCCATTTAGATTGATTGTATCCAAGTGGGATAATGATAAGGAAGAGAATAAAAAAAAATGAGATTCAGAAAAAAATGGATTATTATTATTTACAAGAGTGAAATCAAACTAAGTTTATGGAATATATATATAAATAATGGAATAATGGCTATAACTCAATTTTCTTTTTGTGAATATTTCAGCATCTAAAAATTTATTTTAGAATCCGATTGAATTTAAGATACGAATAGTTGGTTTACGTTATGGAAGAAAGACGTGTATATGCAATATTAACTATTTATATAGTTAGATATTCGTTAAAAGATAGGTCGTCTAAAAGATATATCTAATCTGCCCTGGAGATTTCGACAGGGATTTCACTAAAAATCCTTCCTTTTCGTTTGGAACTGGAAATTCAATATTGAATAATTGAATAAAGAGATTAAATCAAGAAAAAGAATGAATAGTTCGAAATTTATTGGTTGATTGTATCATTAACCATTTTTTTTGGTGCGAGGAACTTATCATGAATCCATTGATTTCTGCCGCTTCCGTTATTGCTGCTGGGTTGGCTGTTGGGCTTGCTTCTATTGGACCTGGGGTTGGTCAAGGTACTGCCGCGGGGCAAGCTGTAGAAGGTATCGCAAGACAACCCGAGGCAGAGGGAAAAATACGAGGTACTTTATTGCTTAGTCTGGCTTTTATGGAAGCTTTAACAATTTATGGATTAGTTGTAGCCTTAGCACTTTTATTTGCGAATCCTTTTGTTTAATCAAACATATTTTTTTTATTTCCTTGTACTTGCTGCTTGTTTTTTCGAATTCTACCAAGATTTCATTCCTAAAATTACTTATTTATTTTTATTTGGACAATAACCTACCACGGGAAGGACTCATTTGAGGATGAGGAATTAGTATACTAATTCGCTTTCTTCCTTCCCTCTTCTTAGTCCAATGGAACCCCCTCTTTTTTTTTCAAGGGAATGTTGGAACAGTCTATATTATTAACACGCTACCTGATAGCGAATTTGAAACGAAATTTTAATAAGAACAATACTTAGTAGAGATTTCCAATTGAAAAAAAAAATGCATTTCTAATAGAAATAGAAAAAAAAAGAATAGGTAAAAAAAAAAATAGATAATTA